TAATGTACAAATTTTTATTTATAGTATAGAACCAATTAATTCATTTAGTCACTTGATTGATCTTTTTTCTATTCATCTTAGATCAATTTATATCAATAAAATAAAAATCTATTTTTGTCGTTATCGAAGACAGAATTTTAAGGTAATAAGTGTAGTATGAATAGAACAAGAGAGGGGGGAAATAATAAAGAAAAGGTTAGCCAAAGCTATATACAAGTTATCCACACCCTCTTTTTTTTTATTTCATTAATGTTATTGATTAAGGTGAAGTTCCGTAAAAACCCCGGCCTTCTTTAAAATATCATGAACAGTTCCTGTAGGTTGAGCACCCTTTTCAAGGAAATATAGAATAGCAGGAACATTTAAATGGGTTTGATTCTTTATCGGATCATAAAAACCCACTTTACGAAGATCTCTTCCTTCTCTTCGGGATCGAACATCAATTGCAATGATTCGATAAACGGCTCATTGGGATAGATGTAAATTAACAATACCCCCCCCCAGAACCGTATAAGAAGTTTTCTCCTCGTACGGCTCGAGGAAATTCAAAGTTATGTATAGAATTCTAATTAATGTCAAATAGATCCATAGATTATTAAATCAATTAGACTATGATTTAAATACTTTTTTCTTATTCTTTTTTGAAAAAAAAACTCATTCTTATCCCCATAACTCAAGTTGGATAACTCTCACTCAAAGGAAAACAACCCTTAAGCTTAAGCATTTCATTTATTGAGTGGTCTCTAACCCCTTTATTTTTGCCTGTCTCCTTTAGAATCTATTTTGATTCTTCATTCTGATCTAGTTTAGTTATTGAGACAATTGAAAAAGATTTTTCCTTGTTCGGGGATCCTTTATCCTTGCCTTGAATCATTGGGTTTAGACATTACTTCGGTGATCTTTAATCGTTTCAAAATGGCAGCAACATACCATTTTTTTTGATTTATTTTTATCAAAGAATCATATAAATAATGGATTCTCGCGTGATACACTTTTGATCAAATTTGACGTTTGAATTTGAAACTTGGTCGAATTGGATCCTTTCGATTTCTATACCGAACATATACTTACGAAGTAGTTTTAACTTATTGATTGACACTAACCCTAGATCTCTGCCCTTGATAAATGAATCAATACTTTCTACTCGAGCTCCATCATGTACTATTTACATCAAAACCCTAAAAAAATGAGAGTTCTAGTGGAACAGAACAAACGATGTCGAGTCAAGAGCATCTTCATTCCTATATAATATAAAATGGTGGGTGTAAGAATCCACAGTGGATCATGTCCTTCAAGTCGCACGTTGCTTTCTACCACATCGTTTTAAACGAAGTTTTACCATAACCTCTAATTTCTTGGAACTGGTATGTAATTGATTCATTTATGGAATCATGTATAGTCATTGGTTTAGTTGGTCCATAGTAATCTATACTCTTATGACATGAGTAGTTTTTGAAAAAGTCTTAGCAATAATTCAATTTATTGAAACCCATATTTTATTGTATATATTGGATCAATAATATTTTTTTTTGTATGAGTGCAATAGAGATTTTTTTTTAATTTCTATAAATTAAGAAATAATTAATTACGAATAATTAAGAATCTCCATTTTTCAATTTCTTCATAGAATGGATTCACGAGTTTCACACTTCTTCGAGTACCAAAGTTTTGTAATAAAAAAGGATTTATTACATTTTATTATCATAAATAAATGCATATTCGGATTAACCCATGAATGATTTGAAACAAATAGATAGATCAAAAATAAAAATATTTTTCACAAAAATAGCAATAAAACGATAAAAATACATAATAACAATACATATCAGCATTTTCTGCCTAGTTTATTTAACTTAAGAGACTCAATAATCTTTCCCTAAAAGAAAGTGAAAAAGATGTATGAATAATCTCTGTCTGAATTGTTACTTGGATTTACAATTATTCATTACAGACAAACACAAAATACGAAAAAATGAGGTGAAAAGAAATACATAATATGTTACATATGTAACTTGATTCTTTGTTAATCAGATTCGTACAGATATTAAAATTGATATCTTCCATTATGGATTAACTCCTATCTACCCCCCCCCAATTATATAGAGTAGATGCATCAGAAATAAAAAAAGGATCCTACAGGGGACTGGACTAGTTTCGGAGGTGCTAGACTATCTTGTATAAGGCCAAAGTCAAACAGATCTAGATTAAACGATTGTTCCTACCTACTTTTTTTATTTGACTCTAAATTTGAGTACCCTAAATCGGTCTTAAGAGACTTAAGACCATTGATTGAATTCCATTAGTGGCAAAAACACAAGACCTTCGTGTTTCTAATTCATAAATCCACAGAAAAAAAAAAAAAAAAATCATAATCGGGTTTCACACACCATTTAAGGGATAGAGAATAAGAGAGGCTTTCGCATTTCGATTTTAAATGCATCATTATAAGAAAATAAGAAAGAACAACCACATTCTATCTATATCTAATACTAGACTCTTAAGCATAAAGTTGTTTAAAAGGGCAATCTTTAGTCTGATATGATATCGAATATTTTTCTATAGATCTTATAATATACTATTATATTATATATATAATATGCATACTCTGGGACGGAAGGATTCGAACCTCCGAATAGCGGGACCAAAACCCGTTGCCTTACCACTTGGCCACGCCCCATTTATATTCAACACTAATAAACACTAATATTGGTAGTGGTTGGTCGTCAATTCCAGTCGAAATATTTATAGAAAAAATTAGCTTGTTGCTCGGATTTTGATACGTTTATAGATCCAATTAAACTGAATTTATTGATCATTACATATAATTCCATTAAGATATTGTATGAAAGTAGGATTTCTTCTATTCTCTTTTTATTTTAGAATTGAAGGATTTTTGATTGGCTGAGTTCAAATCAAAGAAAGGTTTTTTGACCTACTTTATGTTATTAATTTTGCCCTTTTCCCTTATATCATAGCAATACTAGGGGATTAATAACTCAATCAAATCAAAAGAAATACAATTATCTTCAAGAACAAAGAAAAAAAAAATTGTTATGCTTAATATCTTAAGTTTCATCGGTATCTGTCTTAATTCTTTCCTTTATTCAAGTAGTTTTTTCGTCGCCAAATTGCCTGAGGCCTACGCTTTTTTGAATCCAATAGTAGATGTTATGCCAGTAATACCTCTATTCTTTTTTCTATTAGCTTTTGTTTGGCAAGCTGCCGTAAGCTTTCGATAAGATTTTTAATACTGTCCGAGACAAATTCTAGATTTTCTAGAAAAAAAAGATTCTAACTAGTTATAAGATCAGATAAGTCGTACATACAGTCTGAACCTTTGACTTGAGTCCAATATGGAAATTCTTCTATAGCTGTGATAAATCGGGATCACTCTCATTTTCTTATTCTTACTTTTTTCCATTGAACGACCCTGTTAGAGTCCCCCACAATTATATATTGTGGGTATGAAATACAATTTTTAGTAATGAACGACTCAACTCTTAAAATTTTTTCCTATTTCTAGAAATAACTTCACTCCATTTCTTGGTGTCAAAATAGGTTAAAATAGAGAATCTATTCTCTTTTTTTTTTTAATGATCTTGGAGATTGTGTAATGCTTACTCTCAAACTATTTGTTTATACAGTAGTAATATTCTTTGTTTCTCTCTTCATTTTCGGATTCCTATCTAATGACCCGGGACGTAATCCGGGACGTGAAGAATAAAAAAAATATTATTTTTTTCCTTGCTTGATTTTGAAATGTTCTTAAAATTTTATCTATTCCACATCTTTCCTCAACTATAAAAAAATACCAAGTAATTGACAGAAACGGAAAGAGAGGGATTCGAACCCTCGGTACAAAAAACTCGTACAACGGATTAGCAATCCGACGCTTTAGTCCACTCAGCCATCTCTCCCCAAATTGAAAAAGGATAATTACTATGATACATTGTATAAAAAATTGAAAATGAAGGCTTGAAAAAAGCCCTTCTTTATCTCTGTTTATTATCTTTATCTACCCTTATTCTATAGATATATAATTATATACATATATAATTATATCGATATATATAATTATCTAGATATATCGATGGATATATATAAAATCGATAAAAACTTTTATCAGCAATTCCATTTAGATAAATTAGATAAAGTAAGGGCTCAAAAGAAAAGATATCTCCAATTCTAATATATAAATAATACCAATATATTAACGATTACTAAAAATATATATTTATAAATAAAAATAAAGTACCTCTTTTATTTCATCCGAAAAGTCCTTTTCTTTTTATTTCCACGGCCTGGCCTGGTCAGTACCTAGCCGGGCTTTTTTTGTTCCAATGAATCGTAGATAAAATTTTTTATTTGATTTGAAAACACAAAATGTTTTTGAAACAAAAAAAATCGAAACAACAAGAATCAGAATCATAAGAAGAATTATTATTTCGATTCCTATGATACAGAAAAAGATGATATAGAATCAAGGTGCCATTCGTTATTATTATTCTTTATTACTTTACTGGAATAAAAAAACTTGTTATTTAGTTAATTAAACTGAGTCCTCTTTTCCTAATCTCATTAGTCGCCCTGACGAAAATACGTCAACGCTCGAATTTTCATGATTCTTTTCTGATCCGATCTTTTTATTACTTATTACTACGACTTATTTTCGTCTTCGACAAAAGGTCCATTTATATACAATAATTGCATTGTAGCGGATATAGTTTAGTGGTAAAAGTGCGATTCGTTCTATTAATCCCTTAATAGTTAAGGGATCCTTCGGTTTTATTAATATTCCGATCAAAAACTTTATTTCTTAAAAGGATTTAATCCTTTACCTCTCGATGAAAGATTCGAGGCAAAATATAAATTCTCGTGATTTGTATCCAAAAAGAAGTTCGAAATTGAAATAAAATTGGATAATGAAATTACGAAACATAATTTTATTGAATTGGATCCTTCCAATTGAAGGAATAAGGGATCCATGGATAAAGGTGGAA